GGATCCGCGGCTCAAATTAAAGCCATGAAACAAGTAGCCGGCAAATTAAAACTGGAACTAGCTCAATTCGCGGAATTAGAAGCCTTTGCACAATTTGCTTCTGATCTTGATAAAGCTACTCAGAATCAATTGGCAAGAGGTCAACGATTACGCGAGTTGCTCAAACAATCCCAATCGGCCCCTCTCCCGGTGGAAGAGCAGATAGCTACTATTTATACCGGAGCAAATGGATATCTTGATCAGTTAGAAATTGGACAGGTAAAGAAATTTTTCGTTCAGTTACGTGCCTACTTAAAAAAGAATAAACCTCAGTTCCAAGAAATTATATCTTCCACCAAGACATTCACCGAGGAAGCAGAAGCCCTTTTGAAGGAGGCTATTCAGGAACAGATCGAATTGTTTCTACTTCAGGAGCAAACCTAAAATTATGACTCTTATTCTATTACTCTTATTCTTAATACAAGAGTAATCATTGAGAAATGTCTCTGATTCGAATTTTTATTCAAATAAATAAGTTTTTGGCTTTGGCATAACAATCTAAAAAAAAAATAGATGGAAATAAATTGCGTCCAATAGGACTTGAACCTATACCAAAGGTTTAGAAGACCTCTGTCCTATCCATTAGACAATGGACGCTGCTTTTTTTTTTTCATTCCTGTTTTCTTTTTTTCTTTTATCCGGATAAAAACAAAACAAGAATTGGATTGCATGCGGAAGATTTTGGCAAATAAGAATGCACATTTGAATCAATGATGGATGTATAAAAGTGATATAGAGCGGGTAGCGGGAATCGAACCCGCATCGTTAGCTTGGAAGGCTAGGGGTTATAGTCGACGTTGGTTGATCATTTTTAACGTCTCTAATTCAGAACCGAACGTGAAATTTTTGTTTCATTCGGCTCCTTTATGGAAGATCAATGTGTTCCCAGATCTAAGGCATACAAGAAGAAAAAATATAAAAAATTGATGCTGTATGAAAAGGGAGTCATCATAAATCTAAAAAATTAGATCCATAACATCCATGTCAGCTTTTCTTATTCGCTTTATAGATGATCCTTCTAGAAGAGGAGAATTCTACCAAATCCGTCTAGTTACTTCGTTCCTTATTTCGATTCGCGGAATCCTGAGGAAAAAAAAGAATTTTGTTTCCACCGAGCTGAAACAATATGTCGATGGCTCTAGTAAACCAAAGCCACCATTTTCTAGCTGTTTGACTTCAATCCCCCTTTTAATACAAAAATTGAAGATTTAGTTACGATTAGAAATAAACATTTTATCTTCATCCATGGATCCCTTTACTCATACTCATTCAATTGGAAGAGTTGAATCAACTCAAAAAAAAATTATGCTTCGCGATTCCATATGATCCAATGTTTTTTAGTCAATTTTTAAATGACTGGCCTTTGGATACAAATCACGAGAATTTATATTTTTCCTCAAATGTAACATTAAGAGGTAAAGGATTAACCTTTTTAAGAAATAAAGTTTCTTTTTGGAATATTAACTGAAAGACCCTTTAACTATTTAAGTTGTTAATAGGACGAATCACACTTTTACCACTAAACTATACCCGCTACAATTTAATTATTGTATATTAATGAACTATTTGTCGAACAAAGAATGAGCCATTATAAAGATAGTATCAGAATGATGAAAATTGGAATCTTGGCACATATTCTGTCAGGGACTTGGAAAAATCCCAAATAGATGAATAAAGCTTATTTAACTATAAAATAATGAGTCATACTTTTCGTTTCATGGTAAGTCGTTGCTAATAGTTTTGACCTGAAGGAGCTATTGAAGTTGGACATAAAATAAAAAGGAATTCTACAAGAATCCGGAACTCCACCTTTATTTTCCAATTTTTTGAGTGTCAGATCCTATGAATTTCGATCATGGCTCTTAAGTCTTCAGATCAAACAAATTTTGTTACTTTAACAAAACAAGTAAATATAAATAAGTTAAGTTATATAACTTAAGTAAGTTGTAAGTTAAGTTAAATTGAATATTCTAGTCAATTCATTTAATATTTAAAATTAAAATTATTATATTAAAAATTATTATATTATTAAATTTTAATTATTATATTATTAAATTATATTATTATATTATTAAATTATATATAAATAATTATTAAATTATAAATAATCTTATATTTTATTTTTATTTTATATTTATTATATAATATAATTATAAATATAATTAAATATAATATAATTATAAATATAATTATAATAATATATAAATATAATAATATATATATAAATAATAATATTTATATAATTAATTTATATAATTAAATAATAAATATATAAAAAAATTATAATAATATAAATTATAATATATAATAATATAAATAAATAATATAAATAAATATAATTAATATAAAATATAATTAATATAAATAAATATATTATAAATAAATTGATTTATGAATGATCAATTGGAGTAATGGCCTAGCTAGGTACTAGCCAGGCCGTGGAAATAAAATAAAAAATTTTGTATAAAAAAAGTAAGGTATTTTTCTATTTGAAATTATTATCGTTATCAAAATGGAATTGTTGGTTAAGTCAAATTCATAGATATCTTATTTACCCTTCTTTACATATATTTTATATATTTTATTAATTTATTTAATTATAAATTTATTTAATTATAAAATATAACTTAATTATAAAATATAACTATAATTATAATATAATTATATTCATATAATTATATGAATATATTTAATTATATATATATTAATATATATATTATTATATATATAAAATATAATAAATATATATAAAATATAATAAGTTATAAAAAATATAATAAGTTATAAAATATAATTAAGTTAATAATTTTTAAAGTTTAATAAAAAAAGTTTAATTTAATAAATAAGTAATATTATTTAAAAATAAAAAAAAAAAAGGTAAGGCAGATTTTTATCAATCAATCGTTACTTTAAGTGTCACATAAACATAAAAAATCCCAATTCAAAATTAGGAGAGATGGCTGAGTGGACTAAAGCGGCGGATTGCTAATCCGCTGTACGAGTTATTCGTACCGAGGGTTCGAATCCCTCTTTCTCCGCTTTCTCTGGTCACTTGATACTTTTGAATTCGAAAAATCTCGATCCCTTGTTTTATTTTATCATAGTTAAATGTATGGAATACATAAAAAAATATTCAGAAAACGCAAGGAAAAATGATAAAATAAAAACCTCTTAGTCTTTTATTCCTCGCGCCCAGGATTACGTCCTGGATCGTTAGATAAGAATCCAAAAATGAAGAGAGAAACAAAGAATATCACTACTGTATAAACGAAGAGTTTGAGAGTAAGCATTACACAATCTCCAAGATAAGATCATTTTGGGGGTAAAGGGGAATAGATTATCCATTTGAGTTTTGTTGTAACACATGTACTATTTTGATTTGACATGATACAAAAATATGAAAAATAAAAGAACAAATTCTTTTATTTTAATTTTAATAATTTTAATTAAGTGTTTTTTTTTTTTCTAAATCTAAAAAAAAAAAGAATGAATTTTCAAATTCATAAATTTGTGATTAAGATTCTGATTTTTTCGTTACCAAAATTGTTATTGTAATATTAACAATTAGTAACAATTAGGTATTTTGGAAAAACCTAATCTAATAGAGTCCTTGCTTACCGGAAGGGCGGACGAAAGGGAAAATAGACTGATCAAAAATTATCGCTGCCCTTATCCAATATACAAGAATTTCTATTTTTTAATAGAGGATTTGTAATGTAAGACTCATATGATCTTATCAATAATTGTTAAATTTTTTTTACCGAATAAATCATGAATATTTTCAGTATAGTATTACGAACTTCATCGAAAACTTACAGCAGCTTGCCAAACAAAGGCTAAGAGAAAGAAAAGTACAGGTATGACGGGCATAATGTCTATGATTGGATTGAAAAGAGCATAAGCTTCGGGCAATTTCCCGAAGAAAAAACTGCTTGAAGAAAGGGCAGAATCAAGACAGATACAGATTAAACTAAAAAAGATATTAAGCATAACAAACGAACATTTGTTTTTGTAGATAATTTAGTTTTTATTGAATTATTGATATACGGGAAAATTAAGAAAGAAGGTAGGTAAAAAAGCCTTCTTTTTCTTTGATTTGAACTTCCCCAAAAAATCCGAAATCCTCACATTTTCAAATGAGAATACAAGGAATTACACTTTCATACAATATCTTAATTGAATTATATGTAATGTAATCATCAATGAATTTTTTATTCCATATCTATATGTATCGAATACCAGCAAGAATAACAAGATATCCTATATGTATTTTATTTATTTTTATTTTTATTGTCATATTGTCTGGAATTGACGAATGTCCAAAAAGGGGAATAATGTTTATTAGTGTCAAATAGAAATCTAAATGGGGCGTGGCCAAGCGGTAAGGCAACGGGTTTTGGTCCCGCTATTCGAAGGTTCGAATCCTTCCGTCCCAGATCAATTCTTCAGAATCAAAATGCGAAAAATCTCTCCATTTATTAAAGCCTAAAGTAAGTGAATAGGGTATTCTACAGTCCATGTGGAGACTAAACAAAAGAATAGAGGTTTTTGGAGATAATTCTATCACTGGTTTTAAATTTAAGCCCCTAAAAATAAAACAGAGGTGGAGTAAAATTCAAATATGAATATCAAACATTTTTTGAATATCAAACATTTGTTGACCCATTTACATTTACTTTTGTATCCGGTTCAAATGAATAAAAAAATTGTAAGTTAATGTAGCGACTCGGGGGGGGGAAATTCCTATACTATATTCTATTCAATTTACTTAAAAAAAAAAATGGGATTGATGAAAAAACGTAAAGTAAAGCAAAATTTGCAAAAAATGACCGCGTTCCATGCCCATATGTATTATGTATTGTTTGTGTTCTATTTCCGTAGTGAACAAAGTCTTTTTAATTAAGTTAAGTTTAAGTGCAAAAATTTGCCATTCTTTAATTCTTTAATTAAAATACATAATTACCCATACCCTTGGGAACAAATGTTCATTGTATTTGATGGATGAATATGAAAAGATCATACTCTTTTGGTTCTGAATTTATTCTTTTTTTTTTTCATGATTGGTCGTTCCAAACAATTTGTTGAAGATATAAATAGGTCTTAACCAACAGTGATTTCCTCTTTTTTTTGTAAAAAATATAAATGGGTTTCCTTCATAGGTTAAAATATGGGGATAATTTTGGATTCTTTTCTTGTTGAGATTTCTTAGGATAAAGACTTTTTTATCCATAAATAAAAGGGAAATAGAAAAAAAAAAGTAAGTATTAATGTATTAAAATGTACCGATTGAGCCAATGACTATTCATGATTCCATATTGAATCAATTCCATCCCAGTTCGAAATTAGAGGAATGTTATGATAAAACTTCGTTTGAAACGATGTGGTAGAAAGCAACGTGCGACTTGAAGGACGTGATCACTTATGTGGATTCTTACATCCACCATTCTCTATAGAATTCTCTATAGAAATGAGGATGCTCTTGGCTCGACATGGTTTGTTCTGTTCCACTAGGAATTCCATTTTGTTGGGTTGTAAGTAATAAGTAAATAGTACACGATGAAGCTCGAGTAGAAAGTAATGATTCATTTATCATATCGAGGGAAAGAATCTAGGGTTAATGCCAATCAATAAGCTGGACCAACTTTGTAAATATGTCTTCAATTTAGAAATCGAAAGATTAAAATTCTAACAATTTGAAATCAAAAAGTCAAACTTGTTGGAATTGGGAAAATTATTTTGATCAAAAGTGTATTACAAGGGAATCTATCGTTCGTATAATTTTTCCATAGAAAGAAAGGGTATGTTGCTGCCCTTTTGAAAGGAGTAAAATCACCGAAGTAATGTCTAAACCCAACGATTCAACAAAGCAAAGATTAAGGATTCCGGAACAAGGAAACACTATTTTCAACTGTCTCAACAATTGAATCCAAATAAGGAAAGGAATTAGAATAAGGAATAAAATTTTAATTCAAATAGATTTGAGATGAGACAAACAAAAAAAGGTTACAGACGACTCAATAAATTCTAAGGATTTCTATTCGAATTCTTTCAGAGCTACCCAACTTGAGTTATGAGTCCAAATGAATGAAGTTTCATTTTTTCTTTATGGAAAAATAAAACAATTCCAATCATAGTCTAATTCATGATTTTTTTATGGATCAGTTTGCCACTATACCATTATGACCATTATGATTATCACTATATTATGATATAACTATTGATATTTTTTTTTTTTTTTTTATTTTTTTTATATAATTTTATTTTATATTTTTATATAATTTATATAATTATTATTTTATATAATTATAATTTTTTTTATATAATTTTATTATTATTTATATATTTATATATATTATTATTTATATATATTATTATATTTTATTTATATATATTATTATATTTTTTATATATATTATTATTATTATATTTTTATTATTTATATATATTATTATTATTATATTATATATATATTATTTTATATATATTTTTATTATTTATATATATTATTATTATTATATTATATATATATTATTTTATATATATTATTATATATTATTATTTTTGATATTTATATATATAATATCATTTTTTATATAATAATATTAATAATATTAGAATTAATATTTTATATAATAATATTAATAATATTAGAATTAATAATATTAGAACATATTCTATATATATATATTCTATATAAAATAAATAATAATTCTATATAAATAATAAATATATTAATAAATAATAAATATATTAAATATTAATTATAAATTAAATTAATTTTCAGAAAAATAAATTTCAATTTGATAAAATTGAATCAATCATTTTAGAATCATTCTTTCTTGCTTGAGCCGTACGAGGAGAAAACCTCCTATACGTTTCTGGGGGGGGGGGGCTTTGCTTATCTATCCCAATGAGCCATCTATCGAATCGTTGCAATTGATGTTCGATCCCGAAGAGAAGGAAAAGATCTTCGGAGAGTGGGTTTTTATGATCCGATAAAGAATCAAACTTATTCAAACGTTCCGGCTATTCTATATTTTCTTGAAAAGGGAGCTCAACCCACAAGAACTGTTCATGATATTTTTAAAAAAGCGGAATTAATTGTCTAAAGAACTTTGAATTAATTATTTGAATTAATCAAAAGATTTTTGAAATACAAAAGGGTAGTGCCTAGTATCTAGTATATAGTAGTATATAACTTTGTATAATTTTTTACTCAACATTTGCCCTTTTCTTTTTCTATTCACACCCACCTTTTCTTGCTTTGAAAATTTACCAACAAAAACGAGTTAATCTTGCTTATTGTACTTCTATTCATTGAATAAATCCAAGATTTTTTCCACTTCTTCCTTATTTTTTCTTCACATTTCTTATTTATTTTATGTCGTGCCAATCCAACACAAGTCTTTATTTGATTTATTCAATTAATTTTATTTTTTTTTTTCAACATTCAATTCATAT